TATAGATGATCCCTATACAAGAGGAGATCATAACAATCTTTCCAGTTATTTATTTCGTTCCCTATTTCTATTTAAGATAATCCTTAGGAAAAGTATTTTGTTTCCGCCGAGCTAAAAAACGATGTCGACGTCTCTAGTAAACCAAAGACATTGTTTAATAGCTATTTTGTTTTGCTTCAATCTCCCCTTATACAAAGAAAAAATTGAAGATTTAGTTACGATTAGAAAAAATTCCACCTTTATCCATGGATCCCCTATTCCTTCAATTGGAAGTATTGATCCAATTCAATAAAATTATGTTTCGTAATTTCATGATCCAATTTTGTCAATTTCGAACTGATTTTTGGATACAAATCACGAGAATTTATATTTTTCCTCGAATCTTTCATCGAGAGGTAAAGGATTAAATCCTTTTAAGAAATAAAGTTTTTGATCGGAATATTAATTAAACCGAAGGATCCCTTAACTATTAAGGGATTAATAGAACGAATCGCACTTTTACCACTAAACTATATCCGCTACAATGCAATTATTGTATATAAATGGACCTTTTGTCGAAGACGAAAATAAGTCGTATTAATAAGTAATAAAAAGATCGGATCAGAAAAGAATCATGAAAATTCGAGCGTTGACGTATTTTCATCAGCGCGACTAATGAGAGTAGGAAAAGAGGACTCATTTTAATTCACTAATTAACAAGTTTTTTATTCTAGTAAAGTAATAAAGAATAATAATAAGGAATCGAACCTTGATTCTATATCATCTTTTTCTGTATCATAGGAATCGAAATCATAAATCTTCTTATGATTCTTGTTCTTTCGATTTTTTTTGTTTCAAAAACATTTTGGGTTTTCAAATCAGATAAATAATTTTATCTATGATTCATTGGAACAAAAAAAGCCCGGCTAGGTACTGACCAGGCCAGGCCGTGGAACTAAAAAGAAAAGGACTTTTCGGATGAAATAAAAGAGGTACTTTATATTTATTTAAAAAGATTTTTATTAATCTTTAATATATTGGTAATATTTATATATTAGGATTGGAGATATCTCTTCTTTTGAGCCCTTACTTTATCTAATTTATCTAAATGGAATTGCTAATAAAAAAAGTTTTTATCTATTTTATAGATATCCATCCATATATCTCGATAATTATCTATATCAATATAATTATATATGTCTATAATTATATATCTATATAATAAAAAGGGAGATAAAGATAATAAAGAGAGATAAAGAAGGGCTTTTTTCAAGCCTTCATTTTCTATTTTTTATACAATGTATCATAGTAATTATCCTTTTTAAATTTGGGGAGAGATGGCTGAGTGGACTAAAGCGTCGGATTGCTAATCCGTTGTACGATTTTTTTGTACCGAGGGTTCGAATCCCTCTCTTTCCGTTTCTGTCAATTACTTGTTATTTTTTTATAGTTGAGTAAAGATGTGGAATAGATAAAATGTTAAGAACATTTCAAAATCAAGCAAGGAAAAAAATCAGATTTTTTTTATTCTTCACGCCCCGGATTACGTCCTGGGTCATTAGATAGGAATCCGAAAATGAAGAGAGAAACAAAGAATATTACTACTGTATAAACAAATAGTTTGAGAGTAAGCATTACACAATCTCCAAGATCATTTTTTTTTTTTAAGAGAATAGATTCTCTATTTTAACCTGTTTTGACACCAAGAAATGCAGTGAAGTGATTTCTAGAAATAGGAAAAAATTTTAAGAGTTGAGTCGTTGATTACTAAAAATGGGATTTCATACCCACAATTATATATTGTGGGGGACTTTAACAGGGTCGTTCAAAGGAAAAAAGTAAGAATAAGAAAATGAGAGTGATCCAGATTTATCACAGCTATAGAAGAATTTCAATATTGGAATCAACTCAAAGGTTCAGACTGTATGTACGACTTATCTGATCTTCTAACTAGTTAGAATCTTTTTTTTCTAGTAAATCATGAATTTGTCTCGGACAGTATTAAAAATCTTATCGAAAGCTTACGGCAGCTTGCCAAACAAAAGCTAATAGAAAAAAGAATAGAGGTATTACTGGCATAACATCTACTATTGGATTCAAAAAAGCGTAGGCCTCGGGCAATTTGGCGACGAAAAAACTACTTGAATAAAGGAAAGAATTAAGACAGATACCCATGAAACTTAAGATATTAAGCATAACAATTTTTTTTTCTTTGTTCTTGAAGATAATTGTATTTCTTTTGATTTGATTGAGTTATTAATCCCCTATTATTGCTATGATATAAGGGATAAGGGAAAAATTAATAACATAAAGTAGGTCAAAAAACCTTTCTTTGATTTGAACTCAGCCAATCAAAAATCCTTCAATTCTCAAATAAAAAGAGAATAGAAGAAATCCTACTTTCATACAATATCTTAATGGAATTCTATGTAATGATCAATAAATTGAGTTTAATTGGATCTATAAACGTATCAAAATCCGAGCAACAATCTAATTTTTTCTATAAATATTTGTACTGGAATTGACGACCAACCACTACCAATATTAGTGTTTATTAGTGTTGAATATAAATGGGGCGTGGCCAAGTGGTAAGGCAACGGGTTTTGGTCCCGCTATTCGGAGGTTCGAATCCTTCCGTCCCAGAGTATGCGTATTATATATAATAATAGTATATTATAAGATATATAGAAAAATATTCGATATCATATCAGACTAAAGATTGTCCTTTTAAACAACCTTATGCTTAAGAGTCTAGTATTAGATATAGATCGAATGTGATTGTTCTTTCTTATTTTCTTATAATGATGCATTTAAGAAATGCGAAAGCCTCTCTTATTCTCTATCTCTTAAATGGGGTGTGAAACCCGAGTATTTTTTTTTTCTGTGGATTTATGAATTATAAACACGAAGGTCTTGTGTTTTTGGCACTAATGGAATTCAATCAATGGTCTTAAGTTTCTTAAGACCTATTTAGGGTACTCAAATTTAGAGTAAAATAAAAAAAATAGGTAGGAACAATCCTTTAATCTGGATCTGTTTTACTTTGGCCTTATACAAGATAGTCTAGCACCTCCGAAACTAGTCCAGTCTCCCGTAGGATCCTTTTTTGATTTATGATGCATCTACTCGATATAATTGGGGGAGTAGATAGGAGTTAATCCATAATGGAAGATATCAATTTTCATATCTGCCCGAATCTGATTAACAAAGACTCAAGTTACATATGTAACATATTATGTATTTATTTATCACCTCATTGTTTCGTAGTTTGTGTTTGTCTGTAATGAATAATTGTAAATCCAAGTAACAATTCATACATCTTTAGTTTAGGGAAAGATTATTGAGTCGATTAAGTTAAATAAATTAGGCAGAAAATGCTGATATGTATGTATTGTTATTATCTATTTTTATCGTTTTATTTCTTTTTTTGTGAAAAATTTTTTTATTTTGGATCTATCTAATTGATGGGTTAATCCGAATATACATTTATTTATGATATTAAAATGTAATAAATCCTTTTTTTTTTTACAAAACTTTATTCAAATAATAATATTGAGGTAGGAAATTTTTAATCAATTAAATCTTTTTAATGATTTCTTATGAGTCCTTGGTACTCGAAGAAGTGTGAAACTCGTGAATCCATTCTATGAAGAAATTGAAAAATGGAGATTCTTAATTATTCGTAATTAATTATTTCTTAATTGATTTTATAGAAATTCCAAAAAATCTCTCTATATATATTATATAGAAAATATCTATATATAGAGAAATAAATATTGCATTCATACAAAAAAATGTTATTGATCCAATAGATACAATAAAATATGGGTTTAAATAAATTGAAGTATTGCTAAGACTTTTTCAAAAACTACCCATGTCATAAGAGTATAGATTACTATGGACCAACCAACCCAATGACTATACATGATTCCATAAATGAATCAATTACATACCAGTTCCAAGAAATTAGAGGTTATGGTAAAACTTCGTTTAAAACGATGTGGTAGAAAGCAACGTGCGACTTGAAGGACATGATCCACTGTGGATTCTTACACCCACCATTTTATATTATATAGGAATGAAGATGCTCTTGACTCGACATCGTTTGTTCTGTTCCACTAGAGCTCTTATTTTTTGAGGGTTTTGATGTAAATAGTACATGATGGAGCTCGAGTAGAAAGTATTGATTCATTTATCAAGGGCAGAGATCTAGGGTTAGTGTCAATCAATAAGTTAAAACTACTTCGTAAGTATAGGTTCGGTATAGAAATCGAAAGGATCCAATTCGAACAAGTTTCAAATTCAAACATCAAATTTGATCAAAAGTGTATCACACGAGAATCCATTATTTATATGATTCTTTGATAAAAAGAAATCACAAAAAATGGTATGTTGCTGCCATTTTGAAACGATTAAAGATCACCGAAGTAATGTCTAAACCCAATGATTCAAGGCAAGGATAAAGGATCCCGGAACAAGTAAAAATCTTTTTCAATTGTCTCAATAACTAAACTAGATTCAGAATGAAGAATCTAAATAGATTCTAAAGGAGACAGGCAAAAATAAAGAGGTTAGAGACCGCTCAATAAATGAAATGCTTAAGCTTAAGGGTTGTTTTCCTTTGAGTGAGAGTTATCCAACTTGAGTTATGGGGATAAGAATGAGTTTTTTTTTTTTTGTTTCAAAAAAGAAACAAAAGAATAAGAAAAAAGTATTTAAATCATAGTCTAATTGATTTAAAAATCTATGGATCTATTTGAGATTAATTAGAATTCTATACATAACTTTGAATTTCCTCGAGCCGTACGAGGAGAAAACTTCTTATACGGTTCTGGGGGGGGGTATTGTTAATTTACATCTATCCCAATGAGCCGTTTATCGAATCATTGCAATTGATGTTCGATCCCGAAGAGAAGGAAGAGATCTTCGTAAAGTGGGTTTTTATGATCCGATAAAGAATCAAACCTATTTAAATGTTCCTGCTATTCTATATTTCCTTGAAAAGGGTGCTCAACCTACAGGAACTGTTCATGATATTTTCAAGAAGGCAGGTGTTTTTACGGAACTTCACCTTAATCAATAACCGAAATTCCATTAATATTAATGAAATAAAAAAAAGAGGGTGTGGATAACTTGTATATAGCTTTGGCTAACCTTTTCTTTAGTATTTCCCCCTCTTTTGTTCTATTCATACTATACACTTATTACCTTAAAATTCCGTCTTCAATAACGACAAAAATAGATTTTTATTTTATTGATATAAATTTATCTAAGATGATTATCTCTATAGTGCCAATCCAATCCAAGTCCGTAGTTTTTTGAATTCTTTTCTCTTATTTTAATAGAATTTATTATTATTAGAAGATTTTCTCTTATTATATTTTGTTAGCTTTATCTAGTTAAATATAACTATATTTATTTTATATATATTTTATATATATAAAATAAATATAAAATAAATCTATTTATTCAATTCAAATTGTTATTTCCATTTGTTTTTTATTAATTTCTAATTCTTTTGTTTTCTTCATTGTAGGCGTTTTTCATTATTCCCATTCATATTGACAACAGTGTATCAAACAAATATAATCCGATCGTGTATAAATGAAGCTAGTTATCTCCGTTTCATGACCTTTGCTTTTCACGCACATGATGGTCTCATTGTATTTTCTGTGATACAAAAAATTACTTTTGTGTGATATAAGAAGTTTTTTTTTTAATTGGAATATTTTGATTACGTCGTGTAATTTCATTTCTTTTGTTATTTTGATTCCGATTGTATCTACACAGAAAAATTTTTGATATTTTTGGGGTTGCTAACTCAATGGTAGAGTACTCGGCTTTTAAGTGCGGCTAGCATCTTTTACACATTTCTATGAAGTAACAGATTCGTCCATACTATCGGTAGAGTTTGTAAGACCGCGACTGATCCTGAAAGGAATGAATGGAAAAAGCAGCATGTCGTATCAATGGAAAATTCTAGTAATATTTTTACCTTACTAGATTAGGCCAAACCTTGTTTAAATTCTTGATGCGTAAAAAAAAAGTCAAGTCAAGTCGGGTCGAATGAATAAATGGATAGGGCACTATGCTCCAATTAGAGAGAAATCAAAAGTAACGGGCTTATGTTCTTAATTCGAATGATTCCCCGATCTAATTAGACGTTAAAACTATATTAGTGCTTGACGCGGGAAGGACTTTTCTTATGAGTGAGTTATCCATTTTTTTCTAAGTCCTAACTATTAGTTACTCTACGTTATGAGGTAGAGGGGAATGTGTAGAAGAAGCAGTATATTGATAAAGAGTTTTTTTTCCAAAATCAAAAGAGCGATTGGGTTGAAAAAATAAAGGATTTCTAACCATCTTTTTTATCCTAAAATATAAACCAATTAGATGGCAAAAGAAAAGAGAGGATAGAGAGTCCGTTGATAAGTCTTACTTATTTACGAGGTATCTATTATTATTCTTTTTTTACTGTAATACCTTGTTTTGACTGTATCGCACTATGTATCATTTGATAACCCAATAAATCCATTATAGTATCCCCCCCAGTTCAAATCAAATTTCAAATGGAGGAATTTCAAGGATATTTAGAACTTGAGAAATCTCGGCAACGTGACTTCCTATACCCCCTTATCTTTCGGGAGTATATTTACGCATTTTCTCATGATCATTTTTTAAATGGATCCATTTTGTTGGAAAATTCTGGTTATGACAAAAAATCCAGTTTACTAATGGTAAAACATTTAATTACTCGAATGTATCACCAGAATCATTTTTTTTTTTCCACTAATTATTATAACAAAAATCCATTTTTGGGGTACAACAAAAATTTGTATTCTCAAATGTTATCAGAAGGGTTTGCAGTCATTGTGGAAATTCCATTTTCCCTACGATTAGTATCTTCCTTAGAGGAAGAAGAAATCGTAAAATCTTATAATTTACGATCAAGTCATTCAATATTTCCTTTTTTAGAGGATAAATTCCCACATTTAAATTATGTGTCAGATGTATTAATACCCTATCCCCTCCATCTGGAAATTTTAGTTCAAATCCTTCGCTCCTGGGTGAAAGATGCCTCTTCTTTTCATTTATTACGGTTCTTTTTTCACGAGTATTGTAATTTGAATAGTCTTAGTACGTCAAAAAAATTTCTTTCTTTTTTTTCAAAAAGAAATCGAAGATTAGTCTTGTTCCTATACAATTCTTATGTATGTGAATACGAATCCATTTTCCTTTTTCTACGTAACCAATCTTCTCATATACGATTAACTTCTTATAGGGTCCTTTTTGAGCGAATATATTTCTATGGAAAAATCGAACATCTTGTCAAAGTGTTTGCTAATTATTTTTCGGCTATCTTACGGGTCTTCAAGGATCCTTTCATGCATTATGTTAGATATCAAGGAAAATCGATTCTGGTTTCAAAAGATACGCCACTTCTGGTTAATAAGTGGAAATATTACCTTGTCAATTTATGGCAATGTCATTTTTATGTGTGGTCACAACCAGAAAGGATCT